CCCTCATTAATAATAACTAAAAATATCATTCGTATATTATTTTTTCAAACTCCCGAATGGTCCGACGATTTAAAGAATTGGGGTAGAGAGATGCATGTTAAATGTACCTATAATGGAGTTCAGATCTCAGAAAAACAATTTCCGAAAAATTGGTTAACAAGTGGGATTCAAATAAAGATCCTATTTCCTTTTCGTTTAAAACCTTGGCACAGATCTAAGTTAAAATTCCCTTATACTTCTAAAAGTAAAAAAAAAAAGAAAGTACAAGAAAAAGATTTTTGTTTTTTAACAGTTTGGGGAATGGAAACGGAATTTCCTTTTGGTTCTCCCCAAAAACGGCTTTCAATTTTTAAACCCATCTTTAAAAAACTTGAAAAAAAAATTAGAAAGAGAACAAAAAAAGGTTTTCAAGTTATACCAATTTTAGAAGAAAGAACAAAATTATTTCAAAATTCATCAAAAGAAAAAAACTACTGGTTCATCAAAAACATTTTTTTTCGACAAAAAACAATAAAGAAACTTTCAAAATCAAAAATAAATCAAAATTTTTTATCGGAATTTAGAGAAGTAGATGAATTAAATGAAAAAAAAAAAAAAAAAGATTCGATAATCAATAACAACCATCATATGGTTTCTAAATTGTCCACTCGAATTCGACCTATACCGTGTACAAATTATTCACTGATAGAAAAAAAAATGAAAGATCTTTCGGCTAGAAGAAAGATAATTCTAAATCAAATAGAAAAAATTACAAAAGAAAAGAACAAAAAAAATCGAACTTCAGAAAAAACTATTAGTCTTAAAAAAATAAAAAGAAGTTCTAATTTTAAAAAATTCAACTCATCAAACAAAATTTCATACATATTAAAAAAAAAAAATGCTCGATTATCACGTAAATTTTATTTTTTTATAAAAATTTTGATTGAAAATATATACATAGATATCTTTTTAAGTATCATTAATATTCCAAGGCTCAATGCACAGCTTTTTCTTGAATCAATAAAAAAGATTATTACTAAATACATTTCCAATAATGAATCAAATAAAAAAAAAATCGATAAACCAAATCAAAATAAATTTCACTTTATTTCGATTATAAAAAAGTCAAGAGATATCGCTGTTATTAATAAGAATTCAAAAATTTTTTGTGATATATCTTTCTTATCACAAGCCTATGTATTTTACAAACTATCACAAAGAAAAATTCTTAACTTATATAAATTAAGATCAATCTTTGAATATCATAACCTTTTTCTTAAGAATGAAATAAAAGATTATTTTAGAGACCAAGGATTATTTAATTCGAAATTAAAAGAAAAAAATTTGATAAATTCTTTTTCTTTAATGAATCAACGGAAAAACTGGTTAAGAAGTCATTATCAATATAAATATGATTTATCTCAGCTTAGATGGTCTAGATTAATGCCAGAAAAATGGCGAAATAGAATCTATCAACACTATATGGCTGAAAATAAAAAATTAAGCAAATGGAATTTAGATGAACAAGACCAATTAATTCATTATGACAAAAAATTTGAGGTAAACTTATTTTCGACTCAACAGCAAAAGAATAATTTAAAAAAAAAAAAACACGCTAAATATAGTCTTTTATCATCTAAATCTATTAATTATGAAAAAAAGACGGACTTTTCTATTTATGAATCACCAACTAATAAAGAAACGATTCTTTATAATTCCAACACAAATAAAAGCAAATTATTTGACACCTTAGAAGGTATTCCTATGACTAATTATCTAGCGGAAAATGATATTCTCGATATCGAGAAAAGTCCAAACCGAAAATATTTTGATTGGCAACTTATCCATTTTTGTCTTAGAAAGAGGGTCGATATTGAGTCCTGGATCGATACCGGAAGCAAAGATAAAAAAAACACTAAAACTACAACTAATAAATATCAAATAATTGCTAAAATTGATAAGAAAAAAAATTATTTTGTTCCAATTTACCAAGATCAAGAAATTAATGCATCTAAGCAAACCCCCCTTTTTTTTTATTGGATGGGAATGAATAAAGAAATACAAAATAGTCTCATATTGAATTTTGAAGTTTGGTTCTTTCGAAAATTTGTGATACTTTACAACACATATAAGAAAAAACCATGGACAATACCGATTCAATTTCTTCTTTTAAATTTTCATAGAAATAAAAATATTAGTAAAAATAAGAAAATCAACGGGAATAAAAAAGGCGAACTTCTTATACCTATATCATCGAATAAAAACAAAATTATTGAATTAGAGAATCGAAATAATGAAGAAAAAGATATTGACGACGATTATATGGGATTAGATATGACAAAACATAGAAATAAAAAGAAAAACAAAAGTCATACAGAAGTAGAGCTTGATTTCTTCCTAAAAGAGTATTTATGTTTTCAATTAAGATGGAATCTTTCTTTAAATCAAAAAATAATTGATAATATCAAAACATATTCTTTCCTACTTAGACTGACAAATCCACGAGAAATTATTATATCGGCTATTCAAAGGAAAGAACTAAATCTGAATATTCTGATGGTTCAGAAAGATGTAACTCTTACAGAATTGATGAAAAAGCGAATATTGATTATCGAACCTGTTCGTCTGTCGATAAAAACTGATGGGCAATTTCTTTTGTATCAAATGATGGGTATCTTATTAGTTCATATGAACAAAGAACAAATTAATAAAAAATATAGAGAAAAATTCTATGTTGATAAAAAGAAAAAGACTTTTACCGATGAAAGACATTACAAAAAAATTGGAAATAGAGAAAAAAATAATTATGATTTACTTGTTCCTGAAAATATTTTATCCCCTAAACGTCGTAAAGAATTAAGAATTCGAATTTCTTTCAATTTAAAAAATAAAAACGATATTCATATAAATACAGAAATTTTCAATGGTAATAACATAAAAAAAGGGAGTCCCGTTTTGGAGAAAACCAAACGTTTTTGGAGAGAAAAAAAAAAATTAATTAAATCGAAATTTTTTCTTTGGCCCAATTTTCGATTAGAGGATTTAGCTTGTATGAATCGCTATTGGTTCGATACTAATAATGGCAGTCGGTTCAGTATGGTAAGAATATATATATATCCGCGGTTGAAATTTTAATAAGGGCGAATTTTTCATATATATTATATATATCATAGCTTATTTGGTATAGTATATGAAACGAAGAAGATAGCCGCCTTATTCTTTTATCCTCCATATTCCATTCGGATACATAGAATTCAATAATCTATCAATTAGATCTAGAAATGAAATGAATCAATGGAATTTTTTTTTTACTTTTTTTTAGTTAGAATTTTTTTCTTCTTTGTAAGCGACGAAATAGACAACCCTTAAAATTTTTGATTGATTAATTCAAAATTCTGTCAAATAGAATTTTGAATTACTAACAAAGTAAACTAACAAAGTAAAGATTTTTGTGTATACAAAATTAAGATGAACTGACATTATTTATTAATAGAATACATTTATTAATTTATTATTATTAATAATCAATAAAAAATATCTTAAACTTAAAACTAAAAAAAGGAGGGAGTCCTTGTTTTATGGTAAAAAATTCATTCATTTCAGTTATTTCACAAAAAGAAAAAGACGAAAACAAGGGATCCGCTGAATTTCAAATAGTAAGTTTCACAAATAAGATACGAAGACTTACTTCACATTTGGAATTGCATAGAAAAGACTATTTATCTCAGAGAGGTTTGCGGAAAATTTTAGGAAAACGCCAACGACTGTTGTCGTATTTAGAAAAAAAAAATAAAGTACGTTATAAAGAATTAATTAGTCGGTTGGATATTCGGAAGTTAAAAACTCATTAATTTCTTAATTTGAAGAGTTTTGTTGAATTATTTGATTTATTAGATCTTGAGATGAACTTCTTTTTGTTTTCAGTAACTCGTGGAATGGATCGAGGAAACTCCTATGAATATACCAGCTAAACGAAAAGACCTTATGATAGTGAATATGGGTCCCCACCACCCATCGATGCACGGTGTTCTTCGACTCATCATTACTCTAGACGGTGAGGATGTTATTGATTGTGAACCAATATTAGGTTATTTACACAGAGGAATGGAAAAAATTGCAGAAAATCGAACAATTATACAGTATTTGCCCTATGTAACACGATGGGATTATTTGGCTACTATGTTCACAGAAGCAATAACAGTAAATGGTCCAGAACTGTTAGGAAATATTCAAGTGCCAAAAAGGGCTGGCTATATTAGAGTAATTATGTTGGAATTAAGTCGTATAGCTTCTCATTTGTTATGGCTTGGGCCTTTTATGGCAGATATTGGTACACAGACTCCTTTCTTCTATATTTTTAGAGAGAGAGAGTTAATATATGATTTATTTGAAGCTGCCAATGGTATGAGAATGATGCATAATTATTTTCGTATCGGGGGGGTAGGGGCTGATCTACCTCATGGTTGGATAGATAAATGTTTGGATTTTTGCGATTATTTTTTAACAGGAGTTGTTGAATATCAAAAACTTATTACACGAAATCCTATTTTTTTAGAACGAGTTGAAGGAGTAGGTATTGTTGGTGCGGAGGAAGCAATAAATTGGGGGTTATCGGGACCAATGTTACGAGCTTCCGGAGTACAATGGGATCTTCGTAAAGTTGATCATTATGAGTCTTACGACGAATTTGATTGGGAAGTCCAGTGGCAAAAAGAAGGAGATTCATTAGCTCGTTATTTAGTCCGAATTGGTGAAATGCTGGAATCTATAAAAATTATTCAACAGGCTCTTGAAGGAATTCCAGGGGGGCCCTATGAGAATTTAGAAACCCGACGCTTTGATAGAGAAAAGGATCCGGAATGGAACGATTTTGAATATCGATTCATTAGTAAAAAAACTTCTCCTACTTTTGAATTACCGAAACAAGAACTTTATGTCAGAGTGGAAGCCCCAAAAGGAGAATTGGGAATTTTTATGATAGGGGATCAGAGCGGGTTTCCTTGGAGATGGAAAATTCGACCACCAGGTTTTATCAATTTGCAAATTCTTCCTGAATTAGTTAAAAGAATGAAATTGGCTGATATTATGACAATACTAGGTAGTATAGATATCATTATGGGAGAAGTTGATCGTTGAAATGATAATTGATACAACAGAAGTACAAGCTATCCATTCTTTTGCTAGCTTAGAATCCTTAAACGAAGTCTATGGAATTATATGGGAGTTTGTTCCGATTTTGACTCTTGTATTGGGAATCACACTAAGCATACTAGTAATTGTATGGTTAGAAAGAGAAATATCCGCAGGGATACAACAACGCATTGGACCCGAATATGGAGGTCCTTTAGGAGTTCTTCAAGCTCTAGCGGATGGGACAAAACTACTTTTCAAAGAGAATCTTTTTCCATCTAGAGGGGATACTCGTTTATTCAGTATTGGACCATCTATAGCAGTTATATCAACTCTCTTAAGCTATTCAGTAATTCCTTTTGGCTATCACTTTGTTTTAACCGATCTAAATAGTGGTGTTTTTTTATGGATTGCCATTTCAAGTATTGCTCCCGTTGGACTTCTTATGTCAGGATATGGATCAAATAATAAATATTCCTTTTTAGGTGGTCTACGAGCTGCTGCTCAATCGATTAGTTATGAAATACCTTTAACTATTTGTATTTTAGACATATCTCTACGTGCGACTCGTTGAAACAGAAATTTATCGCTATTATTTTTAGGAAGAAAGTTAAATGAATTGAATAGATATCTTCATTTTTTATTCATCAATTTGGTTCATGAACTAAATTGGATAGTTATATGAGTGAAAAAAAAAAAAACAACTTCGAAATTTGCAGTAAAAAAATTTAGACTCATTTCCTAGGTACAAGAATAAAAAGGAAAACAGAAATAAACATAAAAAAATAAGACCATTTGCCCCGAAATTGGTTGATTAGTCATCCTAACTTGAAGCGGGCTCAAAAAATCAACTTTATGGAGTTTTCACTATTATTTTATTTATAGGTATTCTCCATAGGTATTACCCTAATGCTAACAGGTGATTGAGCAAAAATGAGTGGATGGTTAGGAACACGAAGATACACAAAGGATTAGTAATAGAGATTTTTAAAATTATTGAAAAACCTATTTCGACAAAAAGTATATTAATCGGGGCTTTAAGTTCGTAGAAATGATCAGGCAGTGCTCCCCATGATTCCAATTCAGAGTATGCTCCTACCCAACAATTAAAGAAATGACTATCCGGGACGAAATAATCCTTTCCTTTTTTTTAACCCCCTTGTCGTTTCGTTTTTTCAGAAAGAAGAATAAGAACGAAAAAAAAAAAGAATCGAATTACAATAATTACAATAGAATTACAATAGAAAAAAAAGAAAAATCCATTTTTTTTATTCTTTTCTCCTATATGGATATTCATAGAGATAGAATTCGTGTCATAATTCGGGTCTCGTAATAGAAAATGATAGGTTGAAATATCTAGTTGGTATTTTAACAAGGAATTTTACAAAGAGTATTTTATTGAAGGATTAAAGTTATTACTCAAGAAAGAAAAATTGAAATTATTAAAGGTAAAGGATGAGATCAATTCCGAAGTAATTTTGTATTTTTAGTATTCTAACAGATAGAATTTCATTGCTCGAATTTTGGAACGTCGATAGATTTTATCTTATTTTGATACGCTCTATTCTACAAATATATCAAAATAAATAATACAATTGATCTGTTCCTTAAATTTAGTTTTGGACTTCGAGGAGCCGTATGAGGTAAGAATCTCATGTACGGTTCTGGAATAGCGATGAGAACAGTGATGTTATCACCGACTATGATTATCTAACAGTTCAAGTACAGTTGATATAGTTGAGGCACAAGCAAAATCTGGTTTTTGGGGGTGGAATTTGTGGCGTCAACCGATAGGATTTTGTATTTTTTGTATTTCTTCTCTAGCAGAATGTGAAAGATTACCTTTTGATTTGCCAGAAGCAGAAGAAGAATTAGTAGCAGGTTATCAAACGGAATATTCGGGTATTAAATTTGGTTTATTTTATATTGCTTCCTATTTAAACTTATTAGTTTCTTCATTATTTGTAACAGTTCTTTACTTGGGCGGTTGGAATATCTGTATTCCGTATATATTTGTTCATGAGTTTTTTGAAATAAATAACATAAGCGGAGTCGTTGGACCAACAATTGGTATCTTTATTACATTGGTTAAAACTTATTTGTTCTTGTTCATTCCTATCACAACAAGATGGACTTTACCTAGACTACGAATGGACCAACTTTTAAATCTTGGATGGAAATTTCTTTTACCAATTTCCCTCGGTAATCTATTATTAACAACCTCTTTCCAACTCCTTTCACTATAAAAAAAAAATTCGATCTAATATTAAATTTTATAATAATAAAGAAAACTATAAGAAAAGAATATTATGATTTGTCTTCAACTCAAACAAGAGAAAAAAAAATAAAATTATTCATAAAAATTTACGCTATGTTTCCCATGGTAACTGGGTTCATGAATTATGGGCAACAAACCATACGAGCCACAAGGTACATTGGTCAAAGTTTCATGATTACCTTATCCCATGCAAATCGTTTACCTGTAACTATTCAATATCCTTATGAAAAATTAATCACATCGGAGCGTTTCCGCGGTCGAATCCATTTCGAATTTGATAAATGCATTGCTTGTGAAGTATGTGTTCGTGTATGTCCTATAGATCTGCCTGTTGTTGATTGGAAATTGGAAACTGACATTCGAAAGAAACGGTTGCTTAATTACAGTATTGATTTCGGAATCTGTATATTTTGCGGCAACTGTGTTGAGTATTGTCCAACAAATTGTTTATCAATGACGGAAGAATATGAGCTTTCTACTTATGATCGTCATGAATTGAATTATAATCAAATTGCTTTGGGTCGTTTACCAATATCAGTAGTTGACGATTATACGATTCGAACAATTTTAAATTCAACTAAAAAAAAAATAGATAAATCACTTTGATTGATTTAAAAATACAATTATTAAACGAAAAAAAGGAAAGTTCCGTTTTGATCTAAAAGTATGGAAGGGGTTTTCTTTCATTTTCTTAGTCAATGACTACAAAAATTCGAAATTCCAACTATTGATTTGATTGATGAGAAAATTGCATCGAAATTTAATTTGGATTGACAATCTATTAAGATATCTATAATTCTATCAAAAATTCTTTCGAGAATAAAATTTGAATGCCTTTTCTTTTTCAAGAAATTCAAGAAAGAATTAAATTAGTTCAATATTTGTAAATATAGTAATTATTTAGACCCCTCGAATTTAAAATTAAGAAGCCTATAATAATAATTATAATAATAATAATAAAATAAAAAATAATCAAAATATAAAATATAAAAAAGTTTTTCCTGGTCAAGTCAATAGTCAATAAGGTCATGAAAAAACAATTCAATTTTTTTATTTCTTATTTTACGTGCAATGGATTCACCTGGACTAATACATGATTTTCTTTTAGTCTTTCTGGGATTAGGTCTTATATTAGGAGGTTTAGGGGTAGTATTATTTACCAACCCAATTTATTCTGCCTTTTCATTAGGATTCGTTCTTGTTTGTATATCTTTAGTTTATATTTTATCAAACTCTCATTTTGTAGCTGCTGCACAGCTCCTTATTTATGTGGGAGCTATAAATGTTTTAATTATATTTGCCGTAATGTTCATGAATGGTTCAGAATATTACAAAGATTTGAATCTTTGGACTGTTGGAAATGGGGTTACTTCCTTAATTTGTACAAGTATTTTTGTTTCACTAATTACTATTATTCCCGATACGTCATGGTACGGAATTATTTGGACTACAACAAAAAATCAGATTATAGAACAAGATTTGATAAGTAATGGTCAACAAATTGGAATTCATTTAGCAACAGATTTTTTTCTTCCATTTGAATTCATTTCAATAATTCTTTTAGTTGCTTTGATAGGTGCGATTGCTGTGGTTCGTCAGTAATAAATTTTTCGAATTAATAATCGAAATCAAAATTAAAACTGTTTTCTATGTTATCACATCTCTTTTCCTTCAATTTTATTTAAAGATTATTTATAAAGATTATTTATGTATAAATGTATAAATTCTTTTATTTGATCTATTATCCATATATTTATTTGTTCAGTACTTATGATATTCTTAATTCGAGTCAATCTCAGGTGGAATTGTTGTTCATATTGAAATAAATCGAAATTGAAAAATTGATAAGGAGTTGGTCAATGATGCTCGAGCATGTACTTATTTTGAGTGCCTTTTTATTTTCTATCGGTATCTATGGATTAATCACGAGTCGAAATATGGTTAGAGCCCTTATGTGTCTTGAACTTATACTGAATGCTGTTAATATAAATTTCGTAACATTTTCTGATTTTTTTGATAGTCGCCAACTAAAAGGAAATATTTTTTCAATTTTTGTTATAGCTATCGCAGCCGCTGAAGCAGCTATTGGACTGGCTATTGTTTCGTCAATTTATCGTAACAGAAAATCTACCTGTATCAATCAATCGAATTTGTTGAATAAGTAGTATTAATTGTTATAGAATATAATTTTCATATTTATTAATTTGAGTTGGTATGTATGATATCTAAGTTATCTGATCATGTTTGTGAAAACGTAAGAAATTTAAATATCTTGGCTCTATCTCAGAAGGTGATCCAGAATTGATAAAATTTCTGGTAAATCATTGATTCGTCTGGTTTCTAAATATATGCTGATTCATTTAGAAATTTACTAGATTGAAATTTTATGACGTTAAAAAAATTTTTAATCCAATGTCCCATTCAGTAAAAATTTATGATACATGTATAGGGTGTACTCAATGTGTCCGAGCCTGTCCCACGGATGTATTAGAAATGATACCTTGGGATGGGTGTAAATCCAAGCAAATTGCTTCCGCTCCAAGAACAGAGGATTGTGTCGGTTGTAAAAGATGTGAATCCGCTTGTCCAACAGATTTCTTGAGTGTTCGAGTTTATTTATGGCATGAAACAACTCGAAGCATGGGTCTAGCTTATTGATAGTTTCCAGAAAACCCCACTTGAATACATTTGCTTTTTTGTTTACCGACAAAAACCCGTACTCGAAAAAATATTTTCTAGGACGGGTTTTTACAGTCTAAGCGTATCTTGTCTTTACCACGAATTCTTTTCCTTGGTTAACAATATTTGTAGTTTTACCGATAGCATCGGGTTTATTAATTTTCTTTTTCCCTCATAGAGGAAATAAGGTAATTAGGTGGTATACTTTATATATATGTATAGTAGAGCTCCTTTTAATAACTTATGCGTTCTATTATTATTTTCAATTTGAGGACCCATTAATACAATTAGCAGAAGATTATAAATGGATCCCGTTTTTTGATTTGTACTGGAGATTGGGAATAGATGGATTTTCTTTAGGACCTATTTTACTGACAGGATTTATCACCACTTTAGCGACTTTAGCGGCTTGGCCGATTACTCGGGATTCCCGATTATTCAATTTTCTGATGTTGGCAATGTATAGTGCTCAAATAGGATTATTTTCATCTCAAGATCTTTTACTTTTTTTTATCATGTGGGAGTTAGAATTACTTCCCGTCTATCTACTTCTTTACATGTGGGGGGGAAAGAAACGTCTGTATTCAGCTACAAAGTTTATTTTGTATACTGCAGGCGGTTCGGTTTTTTTATTAATGGGAACTTTAGGTATCGCTTTATATGGTTCTAATGAACCAACATTTAATTTTGAAACATCAGCCAATCAATCATATCCTGTGGGACTAGAAATATTTTTCTATATTGGATTTCTTATTGCTTTTGCTGTCAAATCACCGATTATACCCTTACATACATGGTTACCAGACACTCATGGGGAAGCACATTACAGTACTTGTATGCTTCTAGCCGGAATCCTATTAAAAATGGGGGCGTATGGATTGATTCGAATCAATATGGAATTATTACCTCATGCTCATTCTATCTTCTCCCCCTGGTTGATAATAATAGGCGTAATGCAAATAATCTATGCAGCTTCAACATCTCCTGGTCAACGAAATTTAAAAAAAAGAATAGCCTATTCTTCTGTATCTCATATGGGTTTCATAATTATAGGAATTTGCTCTATAAGTGATATGGGACTCAATGGAGCTATTTTACAAATTCTATCCCATGGATTTATTGGTGCTGCACTCTTTTTCTTGGCAGGAACTGATTATGATAGAATACGTCGTCTTTATCTTGACGAAATGGGCGGAATGGCTCCCTTAATGCCAAAACTATTCACGACCTTCAATATTTTATCACTAGCTTCCCTTGCATTACCGGGCATGAGTGGTTTTTTTGCGGAATTGATAGTCTTTTTTGGACTAATTAGTGGCCAAAAATACCTTTTAACGACAAAAATATTAATTACTATCGTAATGGCAGTTGGAATGATATTAACTCCTATTTATTTATTATCTATGTTACGACAGATGTTCTATGGATACAAACTGTTTAATGCTCCAAACTCTTATTTTTTTGATTCTGGACCTCGGGAATTATTTGTTTCGATCTCTATCCTTCTGCCTGTAATAAGTATTGGTATTTATCCGGATTTCGTTTTCTCATTATCAATTGACAGAGTCGAAGCTATTCTATCTAATTATTTTTATAGATAGTTTTTCTAAAAAAAAAATCCTAGGATTTTTTTTTTCAAAAATTCAAAATTCTTAGGTTACACAATGAAAAAACTTCTTTTTTACTCTCTTAAATCTTGAATTTTAATTAACAAAAAATGAATTCTAAGCAAAAATTTTTGGCATTTGTGAGAACTTTTTGAATTACCATACTAGTTGATTCAAAAAGTTCTCAACAGCTTACCTGAAGTTTTTTGTCTCTATATTTTGCTGTCCTAGAGAGTTGCATTCGTCAGACTCTTTCTTCAAGTGGTAATTGTTAATGTAAATGAACCATAACTATGTAGTCCTATTCCTAATAAATTAACTCCAAAATAGCATATCCAAATTATAAGAAAACCGATAGAAGCGACAATTGCCGAATTTAAACCCTCAAAATTTTTATTTGTTCGAGTATGAAAAAAAATCGCGAATATGGTCCATGTAATAAACGCCCAAGTTTCCTTTGGGTCCCAATTCCAATATGATCCCCATGCTTCATTAGCCCAGACTGCTCCCGAAAGAATACCTATAGTTAAAAAAAAAAATCCTATACTTATAATCCGATAACTCCAGTCATCTAATTGTTGAATCAATTGAAACCTATAATAATTCTTAGACGAAAGAACGGAAATATTTCTTAAAACATTTTTCCGGTTCGTTATATATTGTATCTCATTAAAGTAAAATGAATCGGGTAATAAATTATTGCTTTTATCAAAAATTCTTATGATTTTTTGAAATCTGATGACTATAAATGCTACTGATAATAATGATCCACACAAAAGAGCTGCATAGCCCAATATCATCATACTTACGTGCATCATTAACCACTGGGATTGAAGAGCGGGTACTAACATTTCTGATTGATGCATGCCTTTTAAAAAACCTGAAGTGGCAAACCCTTGAGTAAAAAGAGTACTTGGCGCGGTTATTGCGCTTAAATAATTTTTATATTTTTTTAAATATGGAACTATATGAATAGCAGAAAATGCCCATGAAAGAAAGATTAATGATTCATATAAATCACTTAATGGTAAATGTCCACCAAAAAACCAACGAGTAACTAATAATCCTGTTATACAGAAAACAGTAGTTATCATGCCCTTTTCTGACGAATCATAGAGTTCTACGAATTCATCGACCAATAAGGTTATCAAATGAATTGTAATTACAATTGACACGACTGAAAAAGATATATGAGTTAATATATGCTCTAAAGTCGAAACTATCATAAAAAATAAAATAAAAAAGTTATGGGGGTTCCTCTTTTCGTATATATAATTGAAATTAGGAAGTAAAGTAATTATAGGATATATTGTATCCTTTTGAAAATTACAGGATCTAATACCGCTACTCGGACTCGAACCGAGATGCTCTAGCACTGCTTCCTAAGAGCAGCGTGTCTACCAATTTCACCATAGCGGCTTGCTTGAAATTATAATAATCAATTATTATTTAATCGTCGAGCTTTGAGGCAATACTTTACTTTTTACGAAATATTCAAATTCATTACGAAAATTTTATTTAAGAATAAAAACAAATCAAATTTTATGAATTCCAATTTAAATATTTATTACATTCAATAGATTTATCGAAATATTTTATTGCTTAGTTTTTTATTGTGGAAAGAGTTTGAGTTAGGATTTCGAAACATCATTAGATATTCTATCATATAACAACAAAATTTCTAGTTCTGCTACGTACTTAAAAAAAAATTGTCTTTACTTTATCCGAAAGCTTCTTTTTTTTTAATAGATTTTTCCTATTCGCTTCCTTAATCTATATATTAAATCTGAAAATTATACTCTTTTCATCAAAAAAGCCTATCCGACTTATTTCTATCTTTTTTCATCATATTAAATATATAAAAAAATACATCAATAAAGTTTAAGAACCTAAATTTTTTTTTATCCTGTAACTTTTTTTTTCGTATAATTTGTCAAACTCAACGAAAAAGTATATCTAATTCAAATTGAATTTGAAAATACAAATGAGACTATTAATTAATTTGTTAAAAAAAATAAAAAATTTTAAGTAATTTTTTGAATAATAATGGCTTTCTAGTTAGTTAGAATAAGTATTTTTTTATTTTCAGTAGTATCTTTATTTGACGAATTCGAACTTTTTGATTTTAATATGTGAATTTTTTTATTTTTAATTGATAATAATTAAATAATTAAAAATAGAAATATAAAATTGGATTTCATTTTTATATACTTTGTATTTTTTCTTTTTCATTTATTTTCTTTATTGACTGATTTAAAATAAAAAGATATAAGAGCTGATAAATCAGAAACACGAAATAATTAATTAGTAATTAAAAAAGTTTTTGTTATGGAACATATATATCAATATTCATGTATCATACCTTTCCTTACATTCCCAGTACCTATGTTAATAGGAACAGGACTTCTCCTTTTTCCGGTGACAACAAAAAAACTTCGTCGTATGTGGGCTTTTCCAAGTGTTTTATTGTTAAGTATAGTTATGATTTTTTCACTTGATCTGTCTATTCAGCAAATAAATAGCAGTTTTATTTATCAACATATATGGTCATGGACCATCAATAATGATTTTTCTTTAGAGTTCGGACACTTGATTGACCCACTTACTTCTATTTTGTTAATATTAATTACTACAGTTGGAATTATGGTTCTTTTTTATAGTGATAATTATATGTCTCATGATCAAAGCTATTTGAGATTTTTTGCTTATATGAGTTTTTTCAATACTTCAATGTTGGGATTAGTTACTAGTTCGAATTTGATACAAATTTATATTTTTTGGGAATTAGTTGGCATGTGTTCTTATCTTTTAATAGGTTTTTGGTTCACACGACCTAGTGCATCGAATGCTTGTCAAAAAGCATTTGTAACTAATCGTGTAGGGGATTTTGGTTTATTATTAGGAATTATTGGTCTTTATTGGATAACGGGCAGCTTCGAATTTCGAGATTTGTTCAAAATAGTCACTAACTTGATTTATAATAATCAAGTTAATCTTGTATTCGTTACTTTGTGTACCTTTTTCTTATTTTCCGGTGCAATTGCTAAATCAGCACAATTTCCTCTTCATGTATGGTTGCCCGATGCCATGGAAGGCCCTACTCCGATTTCGGCTCTGATACATGCTGCTACTATGGTAGCGGCGGGAATTTTTCTTGTAGCTCGACTTTTTACTCTTTTCCTAGTCATACCTTACATAATGAATTTAATAGCTTTGATAGGCATAATCACAGTCTTTTTAGGAGCTACTTTAGTTCTTGCTCAAAAAGATATTAAGAGAGGTTTAGCTTATTCTACAATGTCTCAATTGGGTTATATGATGTTAGCT